AAAATGAATTCTTGTTTTCACTAAACAATTGTGGGTGGCTTTATAACTTCACTTCGAATCGACCAATCCCATATATTTTACACCCTCATATTCATAGGAGTGCGTCTATGTTTTTGCTTTACGAATATGATATTTTTGGGGCATTTCTAATAAGATCAAGTCTTATCCCTATTTTGGCATTTTTAATTTCCGGGATTTTCGCCCCGATTAGGAAAGGGCCGGAGAAACTTTCTAGTTATGAATCGGGTATAGAACCAATAGGCGACGCTTGGTTACAATTTAGAATACGTTATTATATGTTTGCTCTAGTTTTTGATGTTGAAACGATTTTTCTTTATCCATGGGCAATGAGTTTCGATGTATTGGGTGTATCTGTATTTATAGAAGCTTTAATTTTCGTGCTTATCTTAATTGTTGGTTTGGTTTATGCATGGCGAAAGGGAGCGTTGAAATGGTCTTAGCTCCCGAATATTCAGACAATAAAAAGAAAATATAAAAAAATTGAAAAAAATTATGAATTCCACTGAGTTTCCTTTACTTGACCGAACAGTCGAAATTTAAGTTATTTCAACTACATTAAATGATCTTTCAAATTGGTCAAGACTCTATAGTTTATGGCCGCTTCTCTATGGAACCAGTTGTTGTTTTATTGAATTTGCTTCACTAATAGGATTGCGGTTTGACTTTGATCGTTATGGGCTAGTACCAAGGTCGAGTCCTAGACAGGCGGATCTAATTTTAACAGCCGGAACAGGCCCCCTCCTTGGTGAGATTATATGAGCAAATGCCCGAACAAAAATATGTTATTGCTATGGGAGCCTGTACAATTACAGGAGGGATGTTCAGTACCGATTCTTATAGTACTGTTCGGGGAGTTGATAAGCTAATACCTGTGGATGTCTATTTGCCAGGTTGTCCCCCTAAACCGGAAGCAGTTATAGATGCTATAACTAAACTTCGTAAGAAAATATCTTGAGAAATCTATGAAGATAGAATTAGGGCTCAACAAGCAAATCGGTGTTTTACGACCAATCACAAGTTTCGATGAATAATGGAAATTATGATCAAAGATTCCTCTATCAACCGCCATCTACTTCAGAGATCCCTACTGAAACCTTTTTCAAATATAAAAGTTCAGTATCTTCTCTCGAATTAGTGAATTAGGCAGGACTCCTTTGTACAGAATAACAAGTAACGGGTCAATCTTCATAATTTGATCGAGAATGTAAAATATTCGAAATAAAAATACGGGAGATAAAAAAGATGCAGGGTCATTTGTCTGCTTGGCTAGTCACGCACGGGATAATTCATAGATCTTTATCAAGGAATAGAGACTTTACAAATAAAGTCTGAGGATTGGCATTCCATTGCTGACATTTTATATGTATATGGTTACAATTATTTACGCTCCCAATGTGCCTATGATGTAGCACCTGGCGGACTGTTAGCTAGTGTGTATCATCTTACCAAAATAGAGTACGGTGTGGATCAACCGGAAGAAGTATGCATATAAAGTATTTGCCTCAAGGAGGAATCCTATAATTCCGTCCGCCTTCTGGGTTTGGAAAAGCGTGGATTTTCAAGAACGAGAATCCTATGATATGTTGGGAATCTCTTATGATAGTCATCCGCGCTTGAAACGTATCTTAATGCCTGAAAGTTGGATAGGATGGCCCTTACGTAAGGATTATATTGCCCCCAAATACAAGATGCTCGTTGAATGATAAGAAGGTAATTTACACTTATACAATTACAATTTCAGAGATTCAAAGATTGGACTTTCTATTCTAGATTAACATTAACCAGAATAGTTGAAGTCTCTTTTTTTGTATTAGGGAATTGTGGATAGGCTAAAAAAAAGGTAGAATTGGGGATTCGTTGGGATTCTTACTTCTTACAAATTACAAAAATACTTATTTCGTATGAGCCGAATCAATAGGATGAATTGAATCAAAGGACTTCTGCATCATGAACCTTGTACTGCGCCTATTGCTTAGATTGGTTCTAGTTCTAGAAAGTCATGTCGAGGCGAATTAGGAAATCGACTAGGAACGAAAATACAAAGAAATGCAAGAGTATAGACTTGGATTTATTTGTATCTGAACCGAATCTTGTTTATTTTAAATTCGACTTTTTGTTCTTTCACGCAACCAATTGAACCCTTCAAATTCAAATATGTATGAATTATTCACATTTTTTTTGAACGAAAGAAAAAAAGAGAAATATAGAATTTCATTTACGAAACCCTACCCATCTATAAAATAGATGGGGTATATCTCGCCAAGTATAGATAAAAGTATCTATTATGATCCAGATACGAAATTAATACGTATCTCACTTCATATCAATTCATTTTTTTAAAACCTCATCTAAATTAAGCATGTGCCAGGAACCAGGTTTGAACTGGTGACACGAGGATTTTCAGTCCTCTGCTCTACCAGCTGAGCTATCCCGACCATTCCCAATTGTAGCATCCTATGCTAATTTTATTAGATAACTG